ATCGGATTCGAACCGATGACCATCGCATTACAAATGCGATGCTCTAACCTCTGAGCTAAGCGGGCTAACATAACCGAAATATGCGTATGCATAGGAATTTAATAAAAGGGATCTTAGTTATAAATTGTTAGTTATTTATAACATAATTCAAATTAATACAAACATAGAAAATATAGAATATCCAATCCAATATTTCTTATTTCTATTATTTATTTGATATTTTAGTACAGAACAAAAAGTGCAAGATAGGGATTAATAATTAATATAATATATTTCTATCTATTTATCAAATATATATATTTTTGATTCTTTTAAAAATATTATTATTTCAAAGTAAATTTTAGTAAATAATTGGGAATTTCATATTTCTAAATGAATGTCTAATTCTACATTAAAAGAATGGTTATTTCTAGCCATTAGATTCGTTTTAGTTATATCAATTATAATTCTATATGAATAAATGGATTGTTTATTTCAACAAAAACAAAAAAAATGAAAATTTTCATTTTTTTTGTTTTTTCTTTTTTTTGTTATAAAGAGTGTGTATCTGTTTGCTTTAAGGAAAAAAGAAAAAATGAAAGAAAGAGAAAAGCCCAACCCAGATCATAATCAAAGATTCCCATGTTTTCATTCGGAAAGATAAAAAACTAAGACGAAAAACAAAAAAAAGAATCGACCATTCGAGTATTCCAAATTGCATGAAAAAATAATAGAAGTAGGGACATAGAATATAAATAGATATGTGGTATATATCTGTGTATATTGAATTGTGAATATTTAGATAATAGAATCATTTCTAATTCAAGCAAATAATGGTATCGAGTATAGATGAAAGAAAATCAATAAAATAGGAGAAAACATTTTTTAATATAAAAATATGTATTTAATGAATTCAAAAGTTCCCGCATAATTCTCATAATAGAAATGAAAAAAGCATTCTAATGAGATTCGAATATCAAATAAAAAAAGAGGGGGATATGGCGAAATTGGTAGACGCTACGGACTTAATTGGATTGAGTCTTGGTATGGAAACTTACCAAGTGAGAACTTTCAAATTCAGAGAAACCCTGGAATTCACAATGGGCAATCCTGAGCCAAATCCCGTTTTCCGAAAACAAAGAAAAGTTCAGAAAATGATAATAAAAAAGGGATAGGTGCAGAGACTCAATGGAAGCTGTTCTAACAAACGGAGTTGACGATTTTTCCTTTTTGCATTAGGAAAAGAATCCTTCCATCAAAATTCCAGGAATGGATCAAAGATAAACATATATATACTGAAATACTATTTCAATTGATTAATGAAGATCAAAAATATTCACAAATGAAAGATGTGAATCAAATCAATTCCAAGTTGAAGAAAAGATGGAATATTCATTGATCAAATTATTCACTCCATCATAATCTGATAGATCCCTTGAAGAACTGATCAATCAGACGAGAATAAAGATAGAGTCCTATTCTACATGTCAATACCGACAACAATGAAATTTATAGTAAGAGGAAAATCCGTCGACTTAAGAAATCGTGAGGGTTCAAGTCCCTCTATCCCCAAAAGACCTGTTTAACTTTCTCATTTTTCCTATACCCTCTCTATCTTTAAGTCGTTATTTATGTGTTTTATTCAGTTTATATTCAGTTTATTCTTTCACAACTAAATTGTAATTTTTCTTTTTATTTTCATAATTTTCTTATCATAATTACAAGTCACAAGTTTTGAAATCTATATATGTGAAACACATAGAATTTTTTTATATGATAAACGTATAAATGAATATCTTATTTTTGAGCAAGGAATTCTCATATGCGTGATTAACAATACAAAATAATTACTACTGAAACTAACTTACAAACTTTTCTTTTTCGTCTTTTTTTTTACTTAGTTGATATAGATTCATTGACATATACTCCAGTAATCTTTTAAAATAAAAAGGAGTCTTATGCGTCAAAAATGGTCGGGATAGCTCAGTTGGTAGAGCAGAGGACTGAAAATCCTCGTGTCACCAGTTCAAATCTGGTTCCTGGCACATGATTCATTTGTATAAGTATCTCTTTAGGTATCTGTAGATATATTTTTCCTAGATGATTAAAGAATAGATGCATTTTTTTAGGTATATTCGCTGATATATATAATGAATTCTTTATTGATTTGATTTTGTTTACCTTTTTTCTGTGCTACAAAAAAAATGTTTCTATTTTGATAATATTCGAATGGTTTAATTTGTTGGTTGAAAGACCTAAAAGTCTAGTCTAAGGGAGTTCTGGGGTGGAGTGGGAATATTAAAAATTCATCTTCGATGGATTACACAAATAGAATCGAGCCCATTTCTTTGTGTTTTTTTTTTTTTCCGTTTTCTTCATCTCCTTTGATGTTACTATTTCTTTTTCGTGGCCATATAATTAATGTTGATGTGCACGTTACATAGTTCATGATAAAGAATGTAGTTCATCCTTTTTATTTTATTGGCTTAGTTCATAAGAAATAAGTATTGTTCATATTTTA